TCATGGGGAGATAAAGAAATAGAGCGAACCAAGTACCTGTGTCTTACCCTTTCAAGGAAGGGGAAAAAATGACATTATCATTACATTATATATAACATAATTATATATAACATATTTAAATAGAAAATAAACAAATCCTATTTTTTTTTTTAAATCCTATTTTGGGTGGATTTAAAATGAATTAGAATTAAGAAATAGGATTTTAGGGATAAGGAATAAATTAAACAAACAAACCATGGATAAATCCAAGCGACCTTTTCTTAAATTCAAGCGATCTTTTCGTAGGCGTTTGCCCCCGATTCAATCGGGGGATCGAATTGATTATAGAAACATGAGTTTAATTAGTCGATTTATTAGTGAACAAGGAAAAATATTATCAAGACGTGTGAATAGATTGACCTTGAAACAACAACGATTAATTACTCTTGCTATAAAACAAGCTCGTATTTTATCTTTGTTACCTTTTCTCAATAATGAAAAACAATTTGAAAGAACCGAGTCGACCGCTAGAACTACTGGTTTTAAAGCCCGAAATAAATAGGCTTACTTTTTCTTCACTTGAATCATAATTACAAGAATCTAGATTTGAGTGAATCTAGATTTGAGTATCGTGTCGTAAGAAAAAAACGAATCGGAAAAAAAGAAATCTGTTTTTATTGAATTGAACGTGTTCATTCATTTTGACTACTTTAGCATATTTTCTCATACTAATTTCTACTCTACCTTCCCGGAGTTCATTCTCCGGGTAACTCAATTTAAATTATTCTGTTGGATTCTTTCCAATCTACTTCCTTTATGATTTCGTTCGAAATCATATAAAGACAATTCCTATTTAATATAGCTATTTGTGCAAGTATTTTACGGTTAAGAAGCAACTGTCTCTTGTACAGATCGTGTATTAATCTACTATAACTATAGGATACTCCCCTTTCGCGAATTACTGCGTTTATCCTAGTGATCCACAAACGACGAAAATCTCTCTTTTTCCTATCCCTATCCCGATGAGCTGAAACTAAAGCTCTTATTTTCTGTTGAGTAATAGTTCTAGTAAGCCTTGAATGAGCCGCTCGAAAGCTTGATGCAAATAAACGAATTTTTGTTCTACGTCTCCGAGCTATATATCCCCGTTTAATTCTGGTCATTGAATAAATGAAACTTTGACGAATAACTAATTGATTGCCTTTCTTTCAGTTATTCTTTTCCCCTTCCTAGTCTATTAATAACAAAACGGATTTTTCCAATGTATAAAATCAAAATTCCAATGGCTTTGGCTACTCTAACCTTCCCGACCACGATTTTTTATTTTTTTTAGGTATTTCACTGCGAAATAAGACAGAAATAAGAAATTGTATTTTCCTAGGTATCAAAAATATAGTAAATAAAAGAAATAAAAAAAGAAATAGTGGGTTCCTTCGTTTCTATGGTTACTTCTTAAACGGTGAGGTCTTCTCTATACACCGGAGCCTTTACTTTATACTTTAATTTAATATTTAATCAACTAAATATTTAATCAACTAATTGATGTTATTGGGAACTTGTATAGTTCACACGCTTTGGCTCTACCCATGAATTATCCAGTAATAGGTCTTTCACAATCAGATCTACCTATACAGTAACGGTATTTAATTAGGAAAGTTTGCTGGGTAGCTGACCCTCTTAGTCCGTTCTTGCCAGATTGGGGGCCTACCTAATCTTTATGTTTTATGCTTTTTAAATAAGATTTCCTCCGCTTAATGGATAACCATTTGTTACCAATGGAGAATTTCTTATCATCTTAAATTCAGTTGATTGGATTTACACCAACGGAAACCATAAACTTCATACACAATAGGGGGATATGGTAGAGTTTTTTTTTGAATAATGGATGGAGTTCCTTTTTCCATCCTATCCCATTCACCGGTACTGATCATTGATACTGTAAAAGTCGTTTTCTTGCTTTTGTGCCAGCTCATGATCTAAACGAGTCGCACATACACCCTAGTACATGTTCCTCGACGCTGAGGGCACCCCCGAAGAGCGGGGGATTTTGTGACATTTCTGATTGGCTGTCTTGTATTTCTAATAAGTTGTTTAATAGTTGGCATGTTGAATCGTATACATAATATGATAGGTTGGTTTAGATTGATCCTAACCAAATGATGGTGAATTACTTCTATTTAATTGAATATTCAATTCGAAGATAAAATCGCAAATCACAACAGCTTTGCGTAATTTGCGTACATTTTATTTGCCTTTTTTCTTCCGTCAACCGCTACATAATCAACAATTCCATAATTTAGGGCTTCTGTTGCTGACATAAAAACATCTCTTTCCATATCTTCGGATATAACCCAGAAGGGTTTGCCCGTTTTTTTTTCATAAATCCTTGCGAGGATTCCACGCAGTTTCAGCATTTCTCCCGCTTCCACGACAAATTCGCCTACTTGTGCCATATAAAAACCACTAAAAGGTTCATGCATCATTACCCTGATGATATAACAAAATAAAAGCTTCTCCTATCTCGTATGATAAAGCAAAGAGAAAAGAAAGATAAAGACTAGAAAAAAGATAGAATTGAACAACCGTACAGGCATCTTTTGTGCATACGGCTCTACAAGAAAATTGACCCCTCTCCTTTCTATTGAAGAAAGAGAAAAATAGAATCTATCAGACTCAGATGGGTAAATAATCAAATGGCCATCCTTCCTTTCGGAGTAGTTCAAAAATACTATGATGGCTCCGTTGCTTTATATGTTTATTTTTTCTTTTTTTTTTTGTCTGTGATTCAGCAATCCCAAAGTTTCTTTTTAATCCGATCAAATAAGGAAAAAATATTTTTTTTTCGTACTCTTTCATAACATAAATATTGTTAAGAACTCTCCGGCATGAAAACAAAAAAGTTTGTGACGCTGAACTGAACTCCCGATAGATAAGAGAAAATCGGAAGTACCCCTTATCTCATACTACTCTCTCGATACAGAATCTAATGTTTTGAAAAAAAAAACAATACAAAAATTTCTCATATCGAATTCGAAGTGCCATGCTATTATTACTTAGTATTCATATGGCGAAGGCATAGTCTTCTTTTTTCTCTCAAATAAAAACCTCATTGGCGCCAAGCGCGAGGGAATGCTATACGTTTGTTAACTTCTCCTCCGACCAGGACAACAGATGACATTGAAGCGGCTAATCCTATGCATACTGTATGGATATCTGGTCGCACATATTGCATAGTATCATAAAGGGCGAGCCCAGGTACTACCCAGCCCCCAGGAGAGTTTATAAACATATACAGCTCTTTGTCCTCATCCTCCATACTGAGATATATCAGAAGACAAATAAGTTGATTTCCAAGACCAGTACCAATCCCTTGGCCTAAAAAAAGTAATCTTTCTCGATAAAGTCGGTTGATTAGGGTAAAATTGTATCCCTTAGGAACCGTACATGCGCCTTTTGATGCATACGGTTCAAAAAAATTGTGAATCAATGTATAGATTCCAGTCCTCTTTCCTTTTTTCTAGAAAGGTTCTTTCTTATTTCTAACGAAAGGGCTTTTCTTCGATTTTTCAATAAAGACGAGTTTTTACTCCTTTTTTAGATTTTCCATTATCAAATTCGAAGTTATAGGAAAGGGTCATTAAACTTATCGAATTCACTTCTCATTGATGTATTCTTTCATCGAGATTTAATCCAAACCGCGATGATATTTTCTTGTTCCTGAATGGGTCTTTTTCATCTTTTTAGGTTTATGCTCTACTCCGGGTAAAGATCCGCCCGATTTGGATTTGTACATATAGGACAAATGCTCCCATTACCATTTCTTTTTGTATTTCTTTTTTTTTTTCAATTCATTTTATACAAGTATTTATTAGAGTTGAGATAACTTTGCTTGACAATTAGGATCTCTTTACAAAGAAAAATATGAATAGCAATCATAGATATCTTACCAATCCAATTGGGTTTTTTCTAAACAGAGCCTGGATACTTCATTTTTTTAGTCCAACCAAGTCAACCATAAATTATTCTAATTGAATTATTCTAATTGATAATAGTAATATGAATCCCCTTAAAAATGGATCTAATTGCACTTCACGCTCCAAATTTTGGATGATTCAATTTATCTTTCTTGGGCGAAACGGGGGATATCTCGATCGGGGGAGAGAACGGGGAAATACCATATGACCCAATATATCTGACAAGTCGCACTATATGTCAGTCCAAAGTCGACGTCGAATTCCACGCCTCTTTATTTTAACTTTTGGAATACCAATAGGCATTAAATGAAAGAAAGAATTAAATACTATATTTCACTTTGAGGTGGAAACGTAACAATTTTTTTTATTGTCTTTATATTTATAATATTCATATTGGTTTTTATCGTATTTATTTTATCCATAGATTCTCAAAATTCATAAAGAAAGACAGAATGAATAAACTCAAATTATTACGAATAGGTCTTTCTAATGATAAATAAGTATGTATGGACTCATTCGCTCATAGAAAATGGGATCAACTCCCCCATTGCGTATTGGTACTTATCGAGTATAGAATAAATCTGCTTCTCTTTGTTCCTACGAACAGAATTGTTCCATTATTACCAACAGAATAGAAACCCTTGTTCGGAAATAATCGACTCAACAAGAGTGGTCCATAGGATAGTCATATTATAGTCTTTTCCAATGCAATAAAGTTATGTAGTGTCCATTTATCTTTGATATATATAAGGGGTATTTCCATGGGTTTGCCTTGGTATCGTGTTCATACCGTTGTATTGAATGATCCCGGTCGGTTGCTTTCTGTTCATATAATGCATACAGCTCTGGTTGCTGGTTGGGCCGGTTCGATGGCTCTGTATGAATTAGCAGTTTTTGATCCTTCTGATCCTGTTCTTGATCCAATGTGGAGACAGGGTATGTTCGTTATACCCTTCATGACTCGTTTAGGAATAACCAATTCATGGGGCGGTTGGAGTATCACAGGGGGGACTGTAACGAATCCAGGTATTTGGAGTTACGAAGGGG